AATTTATTGTTTGTTAATTTCCTGATTTATTGTGAGATAGAGATACTTCTATCTTATCTTAAATTAGGTAAGGATCGAATAATCAATGAATGAAAGGAGAAGAACTGGAGTTTAACCCCCCCCCTTTTTTGGGGGCAGACCAATCACTTCCTCAAAGGATCCTATACTTTGTATTACTTCTATTTCTATTTATTTTCTATTTCTAGTTATTATTTTAATTATTTAAATGAAATTCCATTTTCAATTTTTGAAATAAAATAGAATAGATATATATATATATCTATATATATATATAAATATCTAATTTAAACATATAATTCTCTTTTTTTTTTTATTTTTTTAAATAATATAATTATAAAATTTTATTTCTTTCTAGAATAGAATGCTTGTCATAGAATTGCGATTAGAATGAAAGATTTCTGAATAGAAAAAATGACGAATCAAAATTTTTGTAGAATTGTGTTATGAAAGACGAAAAGATCTTTCGGGTCTAGTCAGACCATTACATTATATTGACAATTTCAAAAAACTGTTCATACTATACCATGAGCATAGTATAATATGAGGGCGGTCGGGCAAGTATGCCCCCATCGTCTAGTGGTTCAGGACATCTCTCTTTCAAGGAGGCAGCGGGGATTCGACTTCCCCTGGGGGTAGGGTACTACGAAAGGAAGTTGATCATGGATTATCAATAAGCCTAGAATTGATTCTTCCTGGGTCGATGCCCGAGCGGTTAATGGGGACGGACTGTAAATTCGTTGGCAATATGTCTACGCTGGTTCAAATCCAGCTCGGCCCAAGAATTCGCGGAGCCACCATGAAATGATATAGACTATTTGTTCTTCACAAATTCCGGCTACGAAAGAATAAAAAAGTAAAATTTTTTCATATATCCCTACCGCTTTACTTGCTCTGTTCTATTTATTTTTTCCTACAAATGAGAATTTTGCTAACAACCTAATTTCCTATCAGGATTTCTAAGTATAAAGTGGAAGGAAAAGAGAGTTTTTTTCTTTTTTTCATTGAAAAATTGATTATCACTTGATTTGGAAATAACGAATGGATTACTAGTAATCCATATTGCTCTCACTAAAGTACCCACCCATAGAGATAGCAATATATCACTCGCGCCTCTGTTACAGTTACAAGACTGCCATTCTAATCTAAATAGAAATGGTTTCCATGCAATCAGAAGAGTATGTATGTATACTTAACACTTTATTTCCCTGGGATTGTAGTTCAATTGGTCAGAGCACCGCCCTGTCAAGGCGGAAGCTGCGGGTTCGAGCCCCGTCAGTCCCGACGGAATGAAATCCAATAAAAAATACATTAATTCAGTTCTCCATTTGAATGTGCGGGTAACACATACACAAATAGAATTCATTTCTTGTAGATCCAAAATGAATTTAACATAATTAGAATACTTTGACTTTTAAGATTCAAAAAATTTCCTTTTCTGGTTCCGAGTTTGTGTAACTTCGATTACTAGTTTGAATTTGAAACAATCTATCTCATTCAAATTGAACACTGATCTTTTGATATATGCGTCCCATTATTAATCCAAATAAAGAGTATATTAATGAAATAAAGATCACAACCTCTCTTAGCTTAGAGAGAGGGGGATGAATAATCTTTTTTTTTTGGTACTTTCGCAAAAAGAAAAAATTCTAAAATAGTGATTTTAATAGAATATTAGATCTTTTTTTATCCCTTCTACTTGTACTTATTTTTATCATACTTATTTGTTTTCCACAAAAATCAGATCATTAAAAAAAGTACTTAACCCCTTCTTTTCTATTTCGCTTCTATTTTTTGTTTGGTTTTGGTTGTAATCAATGGAAATGGAAGGGCGGTTAAATGATACTTAAGCAAACAATTGGATTAGAAAGGCGATAGCGATAGGTTATAGAAAAACAAGAATGGAAAAGAAGGAGAAATCCAAATACAAATACAAAAGAAAAATAAAGGGGTTGGATCAGGAATCAAAATTTTTATTCGGTATGGATAAAAGATCTTCCTATGTTATACTATTCAATTCTCGACGATGAATTGATTTGATAGCTCAGATATTGTTATTCATGATATTGATCCGATTCAATATCATCGAGGTGTAATTCATCCCATTGAATCGACGGTCTAAAGATTTATCATCTCTATGGGATTAAATCCCGAGTTATTGCCAAATAAAAAAAACAATGAGATTATGGAAGTAAATATTCTCGCATTTATTGCTACTGCACTTTTCATTCTAGTTCCTACTGCCTTTTTACTTATAATTTACGTAAAAACAGTCAGTCAAAGTGATTGATTTGAATCAAACTTGACTTCTTTTCTTAGTCAATGATTGAAGAAAAAAAAGGATTTTCATCTCGCGTCTTAAATGAAATTGGCGGACTAGAATCGGCGGTATAGTATTCTTTGAGATCCGATAGCTAGTATGGTAGAAAGAAATATATGAATCTTTCTACCATACTAGCTATTATTGTAATGTAACAAGTTGTACTATATATACTGTATACAAATACAGGATTAATATAGATTAATTTAATATATATATATCTTCTTGATATACGTATTGATATAGGTAATGTACATAGCATTACGATTCTATTTCTTTACTTCATCTACAATAATCAATCGAAAGGCAATTCTTAATATTAAGGCTCTAGTTCCTAGATTTCAGATTATTTTTAATAGGAATTTCGGTATCCATCGAAAGAATGAATGAGGAAAAATGGTATGGGCGTATATTAATAAAAGAAAATCGAGTAATTTTCTTTTAGCATTCCGAAGAAGTAATTGATCGAACAGTTAACTGATGATCCAAAAGGTTCTCTGGGAATTTCTTCAGATTTTGAAAAGAAAGACTAAAATCCATCATTTTTAACTCTTGAGTCATGATATGAAATGAGTCAACAAAGCATAGCATAAATACAATTTTTCAAATAAAATAAGAAAACAAGTGATAAAGTAAGTGCGCAATATGTGATTGTAAGATCTTATTATGCGCAGTCTCTAACCGCTATGTATATCTTATTTCCCATACAAGGTGCGTATCCACTTCATAACAGAACTTTTTTCTCTTTGACCAGTAAGGAGAAAGAGGTAAACAAAAAAAAAGAAAATAAAAAGACTTTGCAAAACGATCTAGAAAAGAATCGATATGGTTTGATTCCTCAACTCAATTAGTAGTACCTCTAGAGTCCACTTCTTCCCCATACTACCAGTGAAAGAGAAAATGTAAAGACTACCATTAAAGCAGCCCAAGCAAGACTTACTATATCCATGTAAATTATGTCCCCTATATCTATGAAGGAATTATTCCATTATTGTTCACTAATAATAGTGGAATCACTGGCGCAGAGTCAAAAAGGGATTCTGACCCAACACCGTTGATGAAAGGATCCAAGAAATTCGCTTCTAACAAGTTCTTAGAGGATATGATTTTTCTAGTAGAATCGGGAAAACGTTAAGCACAAGCAAAATAGGCAGTGACCCATTTGGAAGTATCAAGGGAATCCAATCTTCCTAAGATGTAGGAATAAGATGTAGGAAAAATAAGACCTATTTTTTCTTTTCTTGTCCTTAATCTTTATTAAGATAAAAGGGCTAAAAATATCGAATCAAGATAGATCATTATCTATCACATACCTTTATTTCCCATTTGATCTAATCCTTACTGTCTAAAGGGTGTTTCTGTGAAAGAATCGGGGGGCGGTCTATTCCATTCTTGACTAGGGGTTATTGAAAAGAAAGAATTTATTTTTGCATTTGATATAGAAAAGCCAATTTTCCATCGAATTAAATATTTATTGAATGCCTCAATACTTAGAGACTGCCGTGAGTCTGTATAGAAAGTATCTTCAGCCCTTTCTACAACCACTAATTAGATTTTTCGTCGGACTATCCAATCTAATTCAAAACCTAGTAATTAAAACACTACATTACTAGTGGAAGGGAATTGGTAAATCTTTATATAAAAGTCCTTACACTACTATATCCTTGAATCCTAGAGGCAAGGATTTACAGCACTTTAGCTATAGAGAACCGAACTTCCAGATGTTTAGAATCGAGCAAGTATCAAGAGTCCACTTTCTCCGTTTTCTTCTGCTCAGGAAAAATTCATTCAGCCAATTATATCAAAAAAATAAGGAATTTCGAGGTTTTGTTAATCAGGCGACACCCGGATTTGAACTGGGGAAAAAGGATTTGCAGTCCCCCGCCTTACCGCTCGGCCATGCCGCCAAAATGATACCATACGAAATAGATGAAAATATTCCCCCTTTGCTTGGGGTGGAGGAATTACTAAACTTCTTTTTTTTGTACTTTCATCTTGTATCTAAAACCTTTCCCTCTCTTTTATATTGAAAAACAAAATGTGGGTTTTCAGTCACAAAATAAAAAATGCGGGACAAATTGGAACCATTAACTATTAAATGGGACTGTAAATTCATAAAGGATTCTTGGATTTGAGTCGAAATTTTTCTTTGAAAAGGGGTCTTTTCATTATATAAGAAAATAGAAATTGATACATAACTAATCAGTATTGATTCTTTTCAATAAAAAAAAATCCTTTCCAATTTCAATTATAACAGCAAATAGAAGTATATGTAAACCCCAGAACATAAATTGTTCTAGGGTATCTTATCTATATATGATGCCTATAGGCAATTCTCAGGAAATTAACGGCAGTCCTCCAATTTTTCATTGAATAGATTAAATAGAAAATCGAAATTTTTATATAGCGTTTTCCCGAATAGAACTGCAATAAGGGAGGAAATCAATATAGATAGCTATCTACACATGTTTAATAAATACAAGCCCTCTTACTATGTTATGCACTTCAATCATATTCTACTAAAAAATAGGCAAAAAGGTCTTTCTTTTATGAGAATTCTTTGTTGTTTGTTGAACAATAGATAGAATCCACGAAAAGGTTAAGTGCTCAAAAAACTTCAAACAAAAATAGAGAGTTGATGGTAATTATGTCTTTATCTCAT